CATGGACTTACCAATTCAACATAGATATAAGATCTTTCGTAGAATCATTGATAAAAAGATTTATTTTACTTGTTCCCCGAACTTAATTCTTAGAGAAAAACAATTTTCAATAACTTGTTGATCCCTATCCTTCTTCCCATATTTTCAGATTTTTTTTAATTTCAGATTTTTTTCATTTCCTGGCTTAGTGTAAGATAGAAATATATCTATCTAATCTTAACAAAATGAATGAAAGCGGAAGAAATGAAGTTTCATTCCCCTTTCTGATCTGGCGGACCAATCACTCCCCAAAAGGTCCTATACCTCGTATTATTTCTATTCTACCGATTTAGTTTATTATTTTATTTCTTTTTTTTAATATTAATAATTTTAATAATATCGATTTATAATTAATATCTATTTATTCTTATATTCATTTTCTTTATTTATTTTATTCTTTGATATAATTCTATTTCTAATTAATTAGAATTATAATAAAATTGAAAATGAAATAAATATATTTAATGAAAATTTAATGAAAATAATATTCAAAAAAAAATTATATGATTAGAATGAATGATTCATGAATATAAATACGAATCAAAAGATTCTATGGAATCAGAAAAGAGGGAAAGATCTTTCAGATTTAATCATACCACATTATATTGACAATTTAAAAAAACTGTTCATACAATGAGCATAGTATGATGGCGGTCGGGCATACTTGCCCCCATCGTCTAGTGGTTCAGGACATCTCTCTTTCAAGGAGGCAGCGGGGATTCGAATTCCCCTGGGGGTAGGTGTACTACGAAAGGAAGTTGATCATGGATTATCAATAAGCCGGGAATTGATTCTTCCTGGGTCGATGCCCGAGCGGTTAATGGGGACGGACTGTAAATTCGTTGGCAATATGTCTACGCTGGTTCAAATCCAGCTCGGCCCAATAATTGGCCGATCCACCATGAAATGATAGAACCCCATTTGTTGTTCCCCAGAAATGCCTGATCGGAATACGGAAGAATAAAAAAACTAAAATTTTCTGATATATTTTACCGCCGTTCATTTGCTCTCTTTATTTTTTCTCACAAATTCTGATCTTGCTTGCTAATGATCTAGATTCATACTAGATTCATATAAGGATCTGGAAGTATAAGGAAAAGAATAAAATAAAGAATAAATAAAAAAACTCTTTTTTTTTCATTGAAAGCTTTATTTGATTATTAATCAATTTATAAAAAACAAAAGGATTATTAACAATCCGTGAGGCGCTCTCACTAAAGTGCATATCCGTGTGTATATCAAATATATTACTCGCGTTTCTGTTACAATACGACTATTCTAATCTAAAATCTAAATAAAATAGAAATAAAATAGAAAGGGTTTGAATTAAATCATAAGAATATGTATGATGTACACTTGATTTCCTTGGGATTGTAGTTCAATTGGTCAGAGCACCGCCCTGTCAAGGCGGAAGCTGCGGGTTCGAGCCCCGTCAGTCCCGACAGATCCAAATCCAATAAAAAAAATACATCAATTCATCTCTGCGTTTGCTGTGAAAAGGAGAACAAAAGAAATAGCAGAATTTCATTCACAAGAGGATACCCTCCTATTTTATTTATTAGTTTCACATTTCTCATCAAATAAATATGGGAATTACCATTTATTCAACTAGTACCGATTGATAGGAGAAAGACATATGTAGATTAGTACAATGATTGGTAAAATTATATTCAGGATTCCAAGAAATACCGTACGGAGTCTGGCTTTTTCGATTATTCCCGATCTGTGTAATAGAGTACTATATGTTTACAGGGGGCTATACAGAAATGGAATTTGTACGATACAAAAAAGATTAACTTAACATAGTAACTTTGATATAATACTTTTAAGATTAAAAGTATATCCCTTTAGGGCTCCGATTTTGTGTAACCTCAATTAATAATTGAAATTATTAATGTGAATTTGAACCAATTTATCTCATTCAAATTTCACACTGAATTTTTGATATATGCATCCCAAAATGAATCCAAGGAAATGGGATATTAATAAAATAAAGCTCAAAGAAGATCCTATCTCTCTTTGTGAGGGAATGAATAATCTTTTTTAAGTTTAAGGGTCTTGCCGAAGAAAGAACAAACTTTTTAATGAATTTGATGGAATACTCGATTTTTTTATACCCGGACTCTCCTTATTTATACTACTTCTTTGTTTTCCAAGAAGATTAGATCATAAAAAGGGGGTTTAGAACTAAACTTCTTCCTTTTTACATTTCGCTTCTATTGGTTATTTTATTGGGGTTTTTTATAACCAATGTAAGTAAGTGTAAAGGCGGTCATATGATATTTCATCAGATGATTCCACAAGGAGGGACGTAGGTTATAGAAAAGAAAGAATGGAAAGGAAAAGAATGATAAAGAAAGTAAAGGAATTATTTATCGGATCAGGAATCAAAATTTGAATTCGGTATGGATAAAAGATCTTCCTATGTTATACTATTTAATTCTTGACGATGAATCAATTTGATAGCTCAGATATTGTTATTCATGATATTGCTCCGATTCGATATCGTCGAGATGTAATTCATCCCATTGAATATTGAATTTACAGGCGAAAGGTTTATCAGCTCTATGGGATTAAATCCCGAGTTATTGCGAATTAATTAAAAATGAAACGATGAGATTATGGAAGTAAATATTCTCGCATTTATTGCTACTGCACTGTTCATTCTAGTTCCTACTGCTTTTTTACTTATAATATATGTAAAAACAGTCAGTCAAAATGATTAATTTGAATTAAACTTGACTGTTTAGTTTTTATCAATGATTGAAAAGAAAAAAGAAAATGAAAAGTATTAAGATTTCGTGTCTTAAATGAAATAAGCGGACGAGAATCATCAGTATTTTATGAGATTCGATAGTATGGTAGAAAGAAATATATGAATCTTTCTACCATACTTATTATTGTTATTGTAGTATATAAAGTCGTACTGTATAAAGATAGAGGTTTAATATAGATCAATCTGCAATATGTATCTTCATAGATATCAATTACATATATGTAATGTATTTACATAATGTACCAATTCTATTTCTTTGCTTCATCTATTTAATTTGTGTTGATTCCAATCATCAATCTGAAAAAATCGAAGGGCAATTCTTACTCTTACAATTCTAATTCCTAGAATTTCTGATTCTATTCAATATGAATCCCGATATCCATTGAAAGAATCAAATTGACGAAGGAAAAAAGAGTATAGGCCTATATTAATATTAATAAAATTAATAATTAAAAATTAATAAAAAGAAAATAAAATAATCTTTTTTTAGTATTCTGAAGAAGTAATTGATTGATCAGTTGACAGATGATCCAGTGGTTCATTTCCATGGGAACCTCTTTGGATTTCGAAAAGGATTAGTAAAGCCCACTGATTTTTAACGTTTGAACCATGATATGAAATGAGTTCAATAAAGCAAGCATAACATAGATAAGATTTCTAAAAGAATAAAAAAAAGCGGGAACGCGCAATATGTGACTTGCCCAAGGCAATATTTTATTATGTGTAGTATATTGTTGGACAACCACTATGTCTATGTTGTTTCCCATAGGAAGTCTGTATCCACTTAATAACATAATTATTTTCTTTTCTATTTTAACAGTAAAAAAAAGGACTTTGCAGAACGATCTATAAAACAATTGATATGGGTTGAGTTTGAGGAATCAAACTCAATTAGTAGTACTTCTAGAGTCCACTTCTACCCCATACTACGAGTGAAAGAGAAAATGTAAAGACTACCATTAAAGCAGCCCAAGCGAGACTTACTATATCCATGTGAATTATATCCCCTATCTCTATAAATATGAAGGAATTATTCCATTAATGTTCACTAATCATTATTATGTTCATTAATAATAGTGGAATCCCTGGCGCAGAGTCAAAAGGGAATTCTGACCCAATACCGTTGATGAAACAATCCAATAAACTCACAATTATAAATTCTAACAGGTTCCTATATGATTTATAGTAGAATCGGAAAACACTAAGCGCAAGCAAAATACGTAGATACACCCCTGGAAGTTTCAAGGGAATGTTACTAACATGTAGAAATAATAAGACCTAGTCTTTCTTTTGTTGACTTTCATTTCATTAAGTAAAAAGTATAAAAATATAGAGTCAAGATAGAGCACTATCTATCACATACCCTATTTCTCATTTTATCTAATCCTTACGTTAGGTCTCCTGTTTGTCTCTGTGAAACAATCGGAAGATAGTCTATTACATTAAAGCCAATCAATATTAAATTGAATGCAGGAGCACAGAGAGAATTTCATGAGTCTATATACGAACAAAGTATCTTTCGGCCTTTACGTACGCAACTAATAAATTAATAATCAAATAAATTCCTCGTTCGTCTATCCAAATTAATTCAAGAACTAATTAATAAACACTACATTAATAATAGAAGAGCTGTCATATTAAGATTTAACGATTCTTTTTCATTCAATATTCACTAATATAATCTTTCCTTGAACTGAAGCCTAGACGCAAGGATTTACAGCATTTTCATTTTAGAGAACAGAACCGCCAGATGCTTATAGAATCAAGCAAGTATCAAGAGTCCTCTCCCCCGCTTACTTCTGCTGGAAAAAAATTTGTCAAGTTATCTCAGCAAAACATAATAAGGTATTCCGATTTTATTGTTGATCAGGCGACACCCAGATTTGAACTGGGGAAAAAGGATTTGCAGTCCCCCGCCTTACCGCTCGGCCATGTCGCCAAAACGATACAAAAAATATATGAAAATATTCCATTTTTTTTTGGGGGGGGGGTTATTCATTTTTGTACTTGTATCTTGAATACTGTTTTATTTAATCCCTTTCCTAAAAAAGATCCTTACTTTTCTCTTTGGATTGGATACATTTCTTCGATTGATTGTACAGTATCTTAAAACAAACACACTATTTAAAAACACCCCTTCCCCCCTTTATATTCTTTCTATTGAAAAACCTATTGTGGATTTTCA